ATGATTTTTCATCGAATGACTATTCATCTATTGTATTTTCATGTAAATAGGGGGCAAGAAAGCTCTATGGAAAAACGGCGGTTCAATTCGATGTTGTCTAACGAGGAGTTAGAATACAGATGTGGGCTAAGTAAATCAATGGACAGTCTTGGTCCTATTGAAAATACCTGTGGTAGTGAAGATCCAATTATAACTGATACGTATAAAAACATTCCTCGTTCGAGTGATAGTACCAGTTCTAGTTACAATAATGTTGATCATTTATTTGGCGTTGGGGACATTCGGAATTTCATCTCTGATGACACTTTTTTAGTTAAGGATAGTAATGGGGACAGTTATTCCATATATTTTGATATTGAAAATCAGATTTTTGAGATTGATAATGATCATTCTTTTCTGAGTGAAGTAGAAAGTTCTTTTTATAGTTATCGGAATTCTAGTTATCTGAATAATGTATCTGTATCTAAGGGTGACGATCCCCACTATGATCGTTACATGTCTGATACTAAATATAGTTGGAATAATCATATTAATAGTTGCATTGACAGTTATCTTCGTTCTCAAATCCATATTGATAGTTACATTTTAAGTGGTAGTGATAATTATGGTGATAGTTACATTTATAGTTACATTTGTGGTGAAAGTGTAAATAATAGTGAAAACAAGAATTCCAGCATAAGAACTAGCACGAATGGTAGTGATTTAACTAAAAGTTCTAATGATCTCGAGGTAACTCAAAAATACAGGCATTTGTGGGTTCAATGCGAAAATTGTTATGGATTAAATTATAAGAAATTTTTTAAGTCAAAAATGCATATTTGTGAACAATGTGGATATCATTTGAAAATGAGTAGTTCAGATAGAATCGAACTTTCGATTGATCCAGGTACTTGGGATCCTCTGGATGAAGATATGGTCTCTCTGGATCCCATTGAATTTCATTCGGAGGAGGAACCTTATAAAGAGCGTATTGATTCTTATCAAAGAAAGACGGGATTAACTGAGGCTGTTCAAACAGGCACAGGTCAACTAAACGGTATTCCTATAGCAATTGGGGTTATGGATTTTCAGTTTATGGGGGGTAGTATGGGATCTGTAGTAGGCGAGAAAATCACCCGTTTGGTCGAGTATGCTACCAATAAATTTCTACCTCTTATTATAGTATGTGCTTCCGGAGGAGCACGCATGCAAGAAGGAAGTTTGAGCTTGATGCAAATGGCTAAAATATCTTCTGCTTTATATGATTATCAATCAAATAAAAAGTTATTCTATGTATCAATCCTTACATCTCCTACTACTGGTGGGGTGACAGCTAGTTTTGGTATGTTGGGGGATATCATTATTGCTGAACCCAATGCCTACATTGCATTTGCGGGTAAAAGAGTAATTGAACAAACATTGAATAAGACAGTACCTGAAGGTTCACAAGCGGCTGAATATTTATTCCATAAGGGCTTATTTGATCCAATCGTACCACGTAATCTTTTAAAAGGCGTTTTGAATGAGTTATTTCAGCTCCACGCTTTCTTTCCTTTGAATAAAAATTCAATCAAGTAGAGCTTGAAGTTCAATTATTTGATTTGTGACGAACAAGCAGTTAGTTTATCAGAATCAAAATAAAAATGAGAAGAATCGGGTTTTCTTTGGTGACACAAGATTTAATTCTCGAAAGAATCAAAAGTTGCAGAAAATGCTTTTTTCGAGATCTTTTTTTACTCATATTCCTGATTCTGATTAGTAATCAGAAAGTTTCTATCAACAAGATAAAAGGGCGAATTCTTCTTTTCGCGACATTACATTAGGCAAGGCAAATAAAACGAATTTAATGTTCCCTTCTAATAATATAATTTAAATATAGATATATAGTCTTACCTCTTTCTATATCTTCCAAGAATTTTCATTATTACTAATAATATTACTAATAATCCCTGTTGGATCATATTCTAACGAATCTTTTGGTAATTTTTAAGAAACTCTTTCTTTTTATTAAATTAAAATTCGAAGACAAGAACAAAATAAGAAAATAATAATCAAAAATAAATGGGTTATCATACATATATTCCATGTAGAAAAATGAAATGAATAAGTCCATTTATTTAGTTCTACATTCCTTGCACTTATTATATACTCAATTATTATATATACTCACTTATAGTATAATTAAATTATATATATATACGAATTATAAATTATAATTAATAACTAATTTATAAATATATAATATAAGAATACCAGGTACAAATATTAAATCGAGGTACCCTTTCTATGACAACTCTCAACTTACCCTCTATTTTTGTGCCTTTAGTGGGCCTAGTATTTCCGGCAATTGCAATGGCTTCTTTATCTCTTCATGTTCAAAGAAACAAGATTTTTTAAATCCGATGCGACCAAATCTCATCCATTTTTTTCAAGACTTAGACATGGATCATAACATGGATATCTATTTAGTAGAATATCGTATAAGATGCGGCTTCCTCCGAACATAAATTAAATGAAAGAGCTCTTATGCATGCGGAAACATGATATATGGTTAAAATTATGATAGCTATTTTAAAATATAAATAGATCAGGATCGGCGGATGTATGAAATGGAAAGTCAATGTATGTAAATGGATGTAGATATCTATAGGGGATCATATGAAGGGGATGCTAGTATTTTAGATCTAGCCAATTCGATAAATTACGCCTAAAGGTTCACATCCAAATAGTGCTAGTTGATGAGAGTTACTTCGGAAACAAAAAGTCAAATTTATTCGGGTTATTCTCTCAATTCCAATAAAATGCAACTGGATCTAGTATGAGTTGGCGATCAGAACATATATGGATAGAACTTATAACGGGGTCTCGAAAAACAAGTAATTTCTGCTGGGCCTTTATCCTTTTTTTAGGTTCATTAGGATTTTTATTGGTTGGAACTTCCAGTTATCTTGGTAGGAATTTGATATCTTTATTTCCGTCTCAGCAAATCATTTTTTTTCCACAAGGGATCGTGATGTCTTTCTATGGCATCGCGGGTCTCTTTATTAGCTCCTATTTGTGGTGCACAATTTCGTGGAATGTAGGTAGTGGTTATGATCGATTCGATAGAAAAGAAGGAATTGTGTGTATTTTTCGTTGGGGATTTCCTGGAAAAAATCGTCGCATCTTCCTTCGATTCCTTCTGAAAGATATTCAATCCATCAGAATAGAAGTTAAAGAGGGTATTTATGCCCGTCGTGTCCTTTATATGGACATCAGAGGCCAGGGGGCCATTCCCTTGACTCGTACTGACGAGAATTTGACTCCACGAGAAATGGAACAAAAAGCTGCCGAATTGGCCTATTTCTTACGTGTACCAATTGAAGTATTTTGAAATGAACCTAAAATTCAGGAGGTAAAAAGGAAAAAAATATTAAGAATCGTCTTTTTCGATAGCATAACTTAACTGAAGTTTCTTCCGAACGATCATTCGAGCCAAAACAGACGTATATGGGATCAGCCAGAAAACTAAACTGTTTTTTTTTTTTCGCAAAAATGGTCTTTTCTTTTCTACGTATTATGGAAATTTGTTCCACTCAATTCAGTAAGAAACCAAGTAACAAATCGAAATTAATAATAGATTCATCTCATATATAACAAAACATTACATTTCGGGATAAATAATTTATCTTTTTATTTTAGGTCCAATTTTTTGAATTGATACGTTAGATACAGATAGATCATTTCGTGTGAATTATCTCTCTTTTCTTTTATCAATCGACCTTTCTTTTTATCCTTATCTTTTCTTTTGGGATCCTTAATGAAATAATGACCAAAGGATTGGATTTCTTATAACGATAACTATACAATTTCTGTTTTGTTTTGCTACTCATTTTTGATCATCACATCACAATATTCTTCGGAAATTTTTTCCCGGACTGTGGGCAGCCGGAGAAATTTTTTGAAACATTTGAGATTTTGATAGAAAGGGAGTTAGTTCGTCTCAAAATCAAAATAATATTCATTACTTGAAATGGCTCTTTGGGGCATTCATCAAAAGGACGCAGTTGCTGCGAATTTGACCAATTGAGATATCGTGGAAACAAAAGAATATTCTTTATTATTTTATTTCTTCATTCGAATTCGAAGTGGACTCTTATTCTATTTCTATATTCTTTCTAGATTCAAGGACTAACCAAAAAATAAAAAACAGGGAATAGATTCATAGGATCGATACCTTGTAATAGAAGTAATAGAACTCATGCTTGATAGAAATATTAGATTGCATAGAGTCGACAAACGAGGTGGGTTCATTAAGAATTCACAGATGAAAAAAAATGGCAAAAAAGAAAGCATTCACTCCCCTTCTATATCTTGCATCTATAGTATTTTTGCCCTGGTGGATCTCTCTCTTATTTAATAAAAGTCTGGAATCCTGGGTTACGAATTGGTGGAATACTAGACAATCCGAAACTTTTTTGAATGATATTCAAGAAAAGAGTATTCTCGAAAAATTCATAGAATTAGAGGAACTCTTCCTGTTGAACGAAATGATAAAGGAATATCCAGAGACACATCTACAAAAGCTTAGTCTAGGAATCCACAAAGAAACGATCCAATGGATCAAGATGCACAATGAGGATCGTATCCATACGATTTTACACTTCTCGACAAATATAATCTGTTTCATTATTCTAAGTGGTTATTCTATTCTGGGTAATGAAGAACTTGTTATTCTTAACTCTTGGGTTCAGGAATTCTTATATAACTTAAGCGACACAATAAAAGCTTTTTCTATTCTTTTATTAACTGATTTGTGTATCGGATTCCATTCGCCCCATGGTTGGGAACTAATGCTTGGCTCTGTCTACAAAGATTTTGGATTTGCTTATAACGATCAAATTATATCCGGTCTTGTTTCCACTTTTCCAGTCATTCTAGATACAATTTTTAAATATTGGATCTTCCGTTATTTAAATCGTGTATCTCCGTCACTTGTAGTGATTTATCATTCAATGAATGACTGAAAAATGATCCACTGA